TTATTATTCATTGTTGATAAAAGTAAATTTCTATTGACTGCTTTTGGCACCCTTTTTCCCCATAAAGATATTGAATAGAAAGAACTATTTTTAGTGCTACTGTAATTTTGAAAATGAATGCGCAAATGTCCATCAAAGGTAAGTAAATACATCCGAAACATATAAAATGCGGTTAATCCCGCTGTAAAGGAAGCTATTATTGCGAAAGTTGGTGAATACAACCAACTATCATTAAGAATTTCATCTTTGGACCAAAAACAAGCAAGAGGCGGAATACCACAAAGGGAGAGTGTACCTAATAAAAAGGTAATTCTTGTAATTGGAACATATTTTGTTAAACCACCCATAAGAACCATATTTTGACTTTTATCTGGTGAATATCCAACAATGGGTTCCATTGAATGAATAATTGATCCGGATCCCAAAAACAATAAAGCTTTCGAATAGGCATGAGTGATCAAATGGAATAAAGCGGCTCGATAAGAACCTATACCCAGAGCTAACATAATATAACCCAATTGAGACATTGTCGAGTAAGCTAAACTTCTTTTAATGTCTCTTTGAGCAAGGGCCAAAGTAGCTCCTAATAGTACTGTTATTACGCCTATTGAAGAAATGATATTCATTATGGAAAGTATAACTATGAAAAGAGGAAGAAGCCGAGCTACAAGAAAAATTCCCGCTGCTACCATAGTAGCAGCATGTATAAGAGCAGAAATGGGAGTGGGTCCTTCCATAGCATCAGGTAACCATATGTGAAGGGGGAATTGTGCGGATTTAGCAACTGCACCAACGAATAAAAAAGAAGCACACAGAGTAGCAAATAAGGAATTTACTCCATTATGATGAACCAAGTTATTAACTATTTCGAACAAATCCCGAAATTCTAAACTACCAGTTATCCAATAAAGTCCTAAAATTCCTAATAATAAACCAAAATCCCCTATACGATTGGTTACAAAAGCTTTTTGGCAAGCACTTGCCGCACTCGGTCGTGTGAACCAAAAACCTATTAATAAATAGGAACACATTCCTACAAGTTCCCAAAAAATATAAATTTGTATCAAATTGGAACTAGTAACTAATCCTAACATAGAACTATTGAAAAAACTCATATAGGCAAAAAATCTCAAATATCCTTGATCGTGAGACATATAATTGTCACTATAAATAAGAACCATGATTCCAACAGTAGTAATTAATATTGACATAATAGAAGTAAGTGGATCGATCAAGTGTCCGAATTCTAAAGAAAAATCATTATTGACAGTCCAAGACCATAGATATTGATAGATAAAATTTCCATTTATTTGCTGAATAGATAGATTGGCCGAAAATGCCATAGCTATACTTAGCATCAAAACACTCGGAAAAGCCCACATACGACGAATATTTTTTGTTGCTGTCGGAATAAGCAGAAGTCCAAATCCTATTAACATAGTAACTGGAAATGGAAGAAAGGGTATTATCCATGCATATTTATATGTATGTTCCATAAAAAAAACAAATTTTCATTTTTTTTCTTATAATTTAATTGTTTCCGATTCATCAATTCTTATCGCTTTCGAAAGGAACAATAAAAAAATCAAAAAGATATGAAAAACTCAACTATTTTGATTTTTCATTATTCTGACTTTTCTCAGAATATTGGAAATATTCAAAAGTTCCAATTCAAATGATATGACCAAATAGCTATATAAGAGTAATTACTTAGTTATTAACTTTAACTAAAGAATTAACTAAAGAAAGATAGTTAATAAAATAAAAAAAATGGGAAATATGAGATTTTGAATCATTCTACGACTATACTACCATCCTATTCTGGCAATATGTAATCATATCATATACTATAGTATAGTAAGTAAAAACAATCATACCAAAACAGTAGAATATAAATCATAGTATGCCTCAATAAATCGACTCAAAAAAAGACCTAGTTATTCTAGTGATTTTATTTGTAGTAATTACCTAACCCATTGCGGAACTAATTAATTGGATTCCAATCCAATAAGAAAGTATCAGAAATATTATAATACTCTTTATTTCGTATAGAAGTGAAAAAAAAATAACTAAAAATTGAGGTTCTCCTTCTTAGGTAATAGAATGTCTTGTTTAACATATTAACCACTAATTGTAGTTTAAGTTTGAATTTAAATTATAGACACGGTAATATGAGCTTATTCAATTCCAAACTAATAGTCATAAAAATTCCTTTTCGAATTTTCCCCCCCTTTCCTCTATTTTTTTGCCTAGTGTGTTAATATGTGACATTGTTATATATGTAACATGCATATCATACATATATTTATATATAAATATATGTATGATATATTTGTATTGTATGTTATGAAAATACTATTATCGACGAAATTAAGTTAAGTATAGAAAATGACTAAAAAGAACGATCTATTTTGAGCAATACATGTCTTTCACATACAACAATAAAAATTAGTAATTCTTTTTTTTTGAATGGCAGTTCCAAAAAAACGTACTTCTATATCAAAAAAACGTATTCGTAGAAATATTTGGAAGAAAAAAGGATATTTAGCTGCAATAAAAGCTTTTTCTTTAGCAAAGTCAGTTTCTACTGGAGATTCAAAAAGTTTTTTTGTGCGACAAACAAATAAGAAAATCTTGGAATAATCGGAATTTCCATGGCTAGAAGAATTTCCAATTTTGGAATATGAATAATTCCCTTTAACTAAATGTATTGATGTATTGAACTCAATACAATATTAGTTAGAACTAGCTGCTATGATATGTAGAATAAGAATTTCTCTATCTGTCGGTTCTAAGTATCATTATTTTTTTTTTTTTTTCATTCTAGTTTTTATTAGAATCTATTTATTAATTCGTGAGATGTTTTTTTCCTATTTATTTTCTTTTCACAATGGAAAAATCTTTGTTCATTCTATTTTTCCGTTGTGAAAAGAAAATTGTGATGGATGCGGAAACTCTTTTGTTTTATTATATGACTAACTCAAGACCAAGTTGGTTTCATAAATATTATCATAATTTTATTTATAAATTATGTACACAACAAACAACAAAAAGTATTATATTTATTTTATATTATATATTTAAATTAATTAATTAATACTTAATGATACTAAGAAAAGTATCAAAATTGTTAGAAAAATTACTTAAATTTAGTAATTGAATTGTGATACATATGAAATCCTATTTATTTTTTTTGTTCGTTTAGAAAAAAAATATCTTTGACAATTTGTTTTTCATTTATCTGATTTCGTGGATTCAATTCAAAATAAATAAAAAATATAAAAAGAGGACAATTCACAATTCTTAGTTTCTGTTTCGACTGAAAACAAAATTTTTATTTCAAGTTATAAGTGTTCCGGGAGAACTTAATATACAGATAGTACGTAAAAGTGGATTTTTAAAACTGAACCTACGATGATACTAACCTAAGTAAAATTTATTTAAAATTCAAAGATGAATTTTAAAGAGCTCTTATTTATCAGTTCTAATATTTCCTAAACTATATTGAATCCTTGAATCTATATCTAGACGATTCAACATGAATTGACTATTATTATTTCAAGTAAGCCGCTATGGTGAAATCGGTAGACACGCTGCTCTTAGGAAGCAGTGCTAGAGCATCTCGGTTCGAGTCCGAGTGGCGGCATACTGTAAAAAAGATACAATGGATCCTATAATGTATTTAATTCCCGATTTCCATTCTGTAATGGGACCTTTTTTATGTATGATATTTGTGACTTTAGAACATATATTAACTCATCTCTCTTTTTCGATCATTTCAATTGTGATTACGATTCATTTGATGACCCTATTAGTACACGAAATCATAGGGTTGCGTGATTCGTCGGAAAAAGGAATGATAGTTACTTTTTTTTCTATAACAGGATTATTAGTTACTCGTTGGATTTCTTCGAGACATTTTCCATTAAGTAATTTATACGAGTCTTTAATCTTCCTTTCGTGGAGTTTTTCCATTATTCATCTAATTTCCAAGATATGGAATCATAAAAATGATTTAAGCGCAATAACCGCCCCAAGTGCCATTTTTACCCAAGGTTTCGCCACATCGGGTCTTTCAAGTGAAATGCATCAATCGTCAAGATTAGTACCTGCTCTACAATCTCAGTGGTTAATGATGCACGTAAGTATGATGTTATTGAGCTATGCAGCTCTTTTATGTGGGTCGTTATTATCAGTCGCTTTTCTAGTCATTACATTTCGTAAAAACATCGATATTTTTTGTCAAAGAAAAATTTTCTTAATTAAGATTAAGTCATTTTTCTTTGACAAAATCGAATACTTGAACAAAAAAAAAAATGTTTTTAAACACACTTCTTTTGTTCCATTTCGAAATTATTACAAATTTCAATTAACTCAGCGTTTGGATTATTGGAGTTATCGTGTCATTAGTTTAGGGTTTACCTTTTTAACCATAGGTATTCTTTCTGGAGCAGTATGGGCTAACGAGGCATGGGGATCTTATTGGAATTGGGACCCCAAAGAAACTTGGGCATTTATTACTTGGACCATATTCGCGATTTATTCACATACTAGAACAAATCCAAGCTTGCAAGGTACGAATTCGTCACTTGTAGCGTCTATAGGATTTCTTATAATTTGGATATGCTATTTTGGGATCAATCTATTAGGAATAGGTCTACATAGTTATGGTTCATTCACATTAACATCTAATTGAATAAATTCCATGAGGAATACATAAGAACGTCGTACTATAGTAACGGAAAGTTTGTGAAGGTTTTTGAGAACCATTTGAATGATTCCTTGATTCAAATGGTTCTCAAAAACTCGGAATATATCTTATTAGAATTCTAATTCACCTTATTTTTTTGTGTTGTACAGCTCAAAAATCTTCAAATTAAAAATTCTAAGACTTTGTTTTCTATCTGATTAATGAAAACTATCTATGAAAATAATTAGATAGGATAGCTTGTACCTTGTCAACTGATAGCGAAAGAACAAAATCAGGATAAATACCAATCCCTATTACGGGTAAAAAGATACAGATTGAAACAAATAGTTCTCGTGGTCCAGAATCCACAAAATTGGAGTTTGGAACATTGAATAGTTTATATCCATAAAACATCTGACGTAACATAGATAATAAATAAATAGGAGTTAATATCATTCCAATTGCCATTACAAAGGTAATTAGTATTTTGGGCATTAAAAGATATTTTGGACTGGTAATTATTCCAAAAAATACTACTAATTCTGCAACAAAACCACTCATTCCTGGCAATGCAAGAGAAGCCATCGAGAAACTACTAAACATGGTAAATATTTTTGGCATTGGGATGGATATCCCCCCCATTTCGTCGAGATAAACAAGACGTATTTTATCACAACTCGTTCCTACCAAGAAAAAAAGTGCAGCACCAATAAATCCATGAGAGAGTATTTGTAAAACGGCTCCGTTGAGTCCCATGTCGGTTATAGAACCAATTCCTATAATTATGAAACCCATGTGAGATACAGAAGAATAGGCTATTCTCTTTTTTAAATTGTGTTGACCAAGAGAGGTTGAAGCTGCATAGATTATTTGTATTGTCCCTATTATCACCAACCAGGGAGAAAATATAGAGTGGGCGTGCGGTAATAATTCCATATTGATCCGAATCAATCCATATGCCCCCATTTTTAATAAGATTCCAGCTAGAAGCATACATGTACTGTAATGTGCTTCCCCATGGGTATCTGGTAGCCATGTATGTAGGGGTATAATCGGCGATTTGACAGCATAAGCAATAAGGAAGCCCAAATAGAATATTATTTCTAATGTCACAGGATATGACTGATTAGCTAATCTTTCAAAATCCAATATCGGTTCATTGGAACCATATAAACCCATACCTAGAACTCCTATTAAGAGAAAAATGGAACCCCCCGCAGTGTACAAAATAAACTTTGTAGCTGAGTACAAACGTTTCCTTCCTCCCCACATGGATAAAAGTAAGTAAACAGGAATTAATTCTAACTCCCACATGAGAAAAAAAAGTAAAAGGTCTCGAGAAGAAAATAATCCTATTTGACCACTGTACATTGCTAACATCAGGAAATAGAACAATCGCGAATTTCGAGTAACAGGCCAAGCTGCTAAAGTGGCTAAAGTAGTGATAAATCCTGTCAGTAAAATAGGTCCTATGGAAAGTCCATCGATTCCCAGTCTCCAGTGAAAATCAAAAATATTTATCCATTTAAAATCCTCCTCCAATTGAATTAATGGATCATCCAATTGGAAATGATAACAGAACACATAGGTTGTTAGAAGGAGTTCTAATAAGCATATACATATAGTATACCACCTAAATACCTTATTCCCCCTATGAGGAAGAAAGAAAATTAAGGAACCCGCGAATATCGGCAAAATTACAAGTAGTGTTAACCAAGGGAAATAACTCGTGATAAAGACAAGATGCATTTTGACCAAAAAACCCGTACTCGAGAAAATATATTATTCCGAGCACGGGTTTTTGTCAGTAAAAAGGAATCAAATGATTCAAGTGGAATTTTTTATAACGTATCAATAAGATAGACCCATGCTGCGAGTTGTTTCATGCCATAAATAAACGCGGACACTCAAAAAATCTGTTGGACAAGCGGATTCACATCTCTTACAACCTACGCAGTCCTCGGTTCTTGGCGCGGAAGCAATTTGCTTAGCTTTACATCCGTCCCAAGGTATCATTTCCAATACATCTGTAGGGCAGGCTCGTACACATTGAGTACACCCTATACATGTATCATAAATTTTTACTGAATGTGACATTGGGTCTAAAAATTCCAGTTTTGAACATAAAAAATTTTCGATCTGGTAAAGTAAAATCAGGAGGAAATGAATTATATATTTATATTGTATTGTAGACACCAGACGAATCAATGGTTTATCAAAAAAATCTAATGTTAAAAAGCAATAGATTTCTAAATCTGTTCATGAGAAAGGACCAAGAGACTTTGATTTCCATTTCAACAACCATGATTATACAAGTCACACATATGACTTCACATTGACATTGGCCAACGGATCATCACTATTTCAATAGTAATATAAAAATATATTACTATACATATTAGTATAAAAAAAAAAAGAATAAAAAATGAAAAAATTTATATCTATATTTTATTTATATTATTTTATTATTTATGTCTTTATTTATATTTATATGATAGTTATGACTAATTATTCAACAAATTTAATTGATTGATACGAGTTGATTTTCTGTTACGATAAATCGACGAAACAATAGCTAGCCCAATAGCTGCTTCCGCAGCCGCAATGGCTATAACAAAGATTGAGAAAATGTCTCCTTTTAATTGGCGACTATCAAATATATTAGAAAATGTTACGAGATTTATATTAACCGAATTTAGTATAAGCTCAAGACACATAAGTGCTCTAACCATGTTTCGACTTGTGATCAATCCATAGATACCGATAGAAAATAAGTAGACGCTCAAAAAAAGTATATGTTCAAACATCATTGGCTAACTCCTCATGAATCTCGATTCATTTCAATATGAACAACAATTCAACCGATTTGATTGACCAGAATCGAGTAATTACAGAAAAAAGAGGGTATCCGCAGTAGATTAAATTAAAAACTTTCCCTTTTTCATTGGATTTCGAATTTCTAATAATTGTATTAATTCTAAGTATTTCTTATTGACGAGCCATAGTAATTGCACCTATCAAAGAAACTAAAAGAATTATAGAAATGAGTTCAAACGGAAGATAAAAATCTGTTGATAAATGAATTCCAATTTGTTGAACGTTACTAATAAGGTCCTGTTCTATAATCTGATTTGATCTTGTAGTCCAAATAATTCCGTACCATGACGTATCTAAGATAGTAGTAATTAGTGAAAAAAGAATACTTATACAAACCAGTGAAGTGACTCCATCTCCAACAGTCCAAAAATAGGAATCGTTCGAATATTCTGAACCATTCATGAACATAACAGCAAATATGATTAAGACATTTATGGCTCCTACATAAATAAGGAGCTGTGCGGCAGCTACAAAATAGGAGTTTGATAGAATATAGAATAAGGATATACAAACAAGAACCAATCCCAACGAAAAGGCAGAATAAATTGGATTGGTAAATAATACTACTCCTAGACCTCCTAATATAAGAACTGATCCCAGAAATACTACAAGTATATCGTGTATTGGTCCAGGTAAATCCATTATGTATAACAGATAAATAAGTCGAAATATTTCATGACCTTACTAAATAGTCCAGGAAAGAAAAGGGTGTTACCTTTATTTTTTTTCTTGTATATGATGGGTTCCTAATTGAATTCAATCTTAATATGGATTAATGTAGATATAGATAAAGTTATTAAAGTTATTGGCCAATCCTACTTTCCTTTTTATCTATTTTCTATTTTTATCTAAAAGAAAAAAGAAAAGAATAGTTGGAATTTTCTATTTTAAAATCATCACTAAACCATATTCTCAGTTTAAAACAAAGAGTGATTCTCAACAATCAATAGGTATTATTTGTAATTTCTGACCAACAAAAAAAAGGGCTTGGATCCTTTATATCAAAAGGAAATCTTAGTAATCAGTAACCGTTCTTGAATCAAGGGGGTTATCCTTGTCTATTTTGATTTGAGTCGAATTTATAACTGTTTGAATTGTGTAATCTCCAATTACTGGCATTGGTAACCGACCTAAAGCAATTTGATTATAATTCAATTCGTGACGATCATAAGTAGAAAGTTCATATTCTTCAGTCATTGATAAACAGTTTGTTGGACAATACTCGACACAGTTACCGCAAAATATACAGACCCCAAAATCAATACTATAATTAAGCAATTGTTTCTTTTTAATATTTTTTTCAAATTTCCAATCAACAACGGGTAGATCTATGGGACATACACGAACACATACTTCACAAGCAATACATTTATCAAATTCAAAGTGGATTCGACCACGGAAACGCTCCGATGTGATCGATTTTTCATAAGGATATTGAATAGTTACAGGTAAACGATTTGTATGGGATAAGGTAATTATGAAACTTTGACCAATGTACCTTGCTGCTCGTATTGTTTGTTGACCATAATTTATGAACCCGGTCACCATAGGGAACATATTGTGGATCTCCGTGAATAAATTGATGTTTCTTTCTCTTGTTTGAGATCGATTATTAATCTAGAATATCGTTATCTTATTCTATTATTTATAGTATTTATAGTGAAACAAGTTGGGAAGAAGTTGTCAATAATAGATTACCCAGGGAAATAGGTAAAAGAAATTTCCATCCAAGATTTAATAACTGGTCCATTCTCATTCTAGGTAACGTCCATCTTGCTGCGATAGGAATGAACAGAAACAAATAAGCTTTAGCTAATGTAATAAATATCCCAATTGTCGTTCCAAAGACTTCATCCATTTGATTTATTCCGAAAAGTTCAGGAATAGATATATACGGAATAGAGAAATTCCACCCACCTAAGTAAAGAACTATTATAAATAATGAAGAAACTAATAAATTTAGGTAAGAAGCAAGGTAAAATAAAGCGTATTTGATACCTGAATATTCTGTTTGATAACCTGCTACTAATTCTTCCTCTGCTTCTGGTAAATCGAAGGGTAATCTTTCACATTCTGCTAGAGAAGAAATTAGAAAAACAACAAACCCGATAGGCTGACGCCACAGATTCCACCCCCAAAATCCATATTTTGACTGCGCCTCAACTATATCAACTGTACTTAAACTGTTAGATAATCATAGTCGATAATAACATCACTGCCCGCATCGCTATTTCAAAACCGTACATGAGACCTCGGCTTCATACGGCTCCTCTATGGCCACAAATAAATGTAAGGACTTGCTCGATATTATCTCCTTCCTTATTTGGATGGTAAATATACATCGGGAAGCCAAAAATTAGACCAATGAAATTCCGTCTGCTCAAATATAAAAGGTGCTTCCGAATTGATCTTAATCCATTACAATTTTAATTTCTCTTTGTTTGGTAATAACTTAATCTTTTAATAAAATACTCGTTATATCAATAAATATGTTCTATCAATAACTATAAAGAAAGAATTGGGTATTAATTCAAAATTCACGATAAGAATTCTATATGTTATGTATAGATATGGATGGGGAAAATAAAAAATAAAGATCTTTTGTATTATTATTTATTCATTTTTCTCATTTTATTTTTTAATTCTATTTCTTTTGTTCCTGTTCTTCTTTCTCAGAGGGGGGTACTTTGAAAAAAATAAAGGATTAATTCGTTTTTGATAGTCATTTCTTTAATCAGTGAATAGGAGCATACTCTAGATCGGAATCGTGGGGAAGTACTGCTTGGTCATTTCTACCAACTTAAAGTCCCCATTATGATTCGTTTTATCCAAAGTTTTATATAAAAATACCGTTTTTTGATACCCCATATTATCTCCATTACTAATCTTTTGTGTACCTTGGTGTTCCTAACTGTTCACTGATTTTTGATTGATCCCCCGTATGGTAATACATATAAAAAAGTAGTGGAACCCCCATACGTTGATCTTTTGTACCCGCTTCAAGATATGAGAATTAGTCAAAGAATCTTAATCTTGGGGTAAACAGTTTATATACTGCTTATGTTTATATTCTTGTACATAGGGAATGAGATTTTCTCTTCTTACTGCAAATTTCTAAGCAGTTTGATTTTACTCATATAACTATCTAGTTTAACTCATCAACCCTAATGATGAATAAAAAATGAAAATATCCATTCAATATATTCAACCTCTTTACTTTATTTCTAGAGAGAAGGGAAAAGAATCATGTTACAACGAATCACACGTAGAGATATTGATAATACGCATAGAGTTAATGGTATTTCATAACTAATAGATTGAGCAGCAGCCCGTAGACCACCTAAAAAGGAATATTTATTGTTCGATCCATATCCTGACATAAGAAGTCCAATAGGAGCAATACTTGAAATGGAGATCCATAAAAAAACACCTATACTGAGATCGGCTAAAATAAGGCGATATCCAAAAGGAATTACTAAATAACTTAGTAGAACTGATATGACCGCTATAGACGGTCCCACGCTAAACAAACGAATATCTCCTCTAGATGGAAGTAGGTCCTCTTTAAAAAGTAATTTGGTCCCATCTGCTAGAGCTTGAAGAATCCCCAACGGACCGGCATATTCAGGCCCAATACGTTGTTGTATTGCTGCGGATATTTCTCTTTCTAACCACACAATTACTAGGACCCCTATTGTGATTACTAATAGAAGGGTGAAAATGGGAACAAAGATCCATATGAGTCCATAAACTTCTTTTAAGGATTCCAATCTAGAAAAAGAATTGATAGCTTGTACTTCTACTTCTGTCGTATCAATTATCATTTCAACGATCAACTTCTCCCATAATGATATCTATACTACCTAGTATCGTCATGATATCGGCCAATTTCATTCTTTTAACTAATTGAGGGAGAATTTGCAAATTGATAAAACCAGGTGGGCGAATTTTCCATCTCCAGGGGAAAGCACTACTATCTCCTATCAAATAAATTCCTAATTCTCCTTTTGGGGCTTCTACTCTTACATAAAGTTCTTGTTTCGACAATTCAAAATTGGGTGAAAGTTTTTTAGTAATAAATCTATATTCAAAATTAGTACATTCGGAATTTTTTGCTCTATCAAAGCGCCGGACTTCTAAATTTTCATAGGGTCCCCCAGGAATTCCTTCTAGAGCCTGTTGAATAATTTTTATAGATTCCTTCATTTCACCGATTCGGACTAAATAACGAGCTAGTGAATCTCCTTCTTTTTGCCATTGGGCTTCCCAATCGAATTTATTGTAACACTCATAACTATCAACTTTACGAAGATCCCATTGTATTCCAGAAGCACGTAACATCGGCCCTGATAAACCCCAATTTATTGCTTCTTTTCCACCAATAATGCCCACTCCTTCAACTCGTTCCAAAAAAATGGGATTCCGTGTAATAAGTTTTTGATATTCAGCAATTCCTGTTAAAGAATAATCACAGAAATCCAAACATTTATCTATCCAGCCATAAGGCAGATCAGCAGCAACCCCCCCAATACGGAAATAATTATGCATCATTCGCATACCCGTAGCAGCTTCGAATAGATCATATAACAATTCCCTTTCTCTGAAAATATAGAAAAAAGGAGTCTGTGCGCCGATATCCGCCATAAAGGGCCCAAGCCATAATAAATGAGAAGCTATACGACTCAATTCCAGCATAATGACTCTAATGTAACTGGCTCTTTTAGGTACTTGAACACTTTCCAATCGTTCTGGTGCATTTACTGTTATTGCTTCTGTGAACATAGTGGCTAAATAATCCCACCGTGTTACATAAGGCAAATATTGTATAATTGTTCGATTTTCTGCTATTTTTTCCATCCCTCTGTGTAAATAACCCAATACGGGTTCACAGTCAATAACATCTTCACCATCAAGAGTAACGATCAGTCGAAGAACACCATGCATTGATGGGTGATGAGGACCCATATTAACTATCATGAGATCTTTTCTTGTAGCCGGTACAGTCATATCTTTTCTTCCTTAATTCATTATTCCATGAATTTATCAAACGAAGTTCATCAAAATGAAAAATTTAATAACTACTAATAACTAAAGAAAAAAATGCAAACCAACCTTAAAATTAACGAGTTTTTGACTCCCGAATACCTAATTGACCAATTAATTTCTTATAACGTACTCTATTTTTCTTTGACAAATAATCCAGTAGCCGTTGACGTTTTCCCAGAATTTTCCGTAGGCCCCTTTGTGATAAAAAATCTCTTTTATGTAATTCCAAATGTGAAGTGAGTCTCCGTATCTTATCCGTAAAACTGAATACTTGAAATTCAACAGATCCGCAGTTTTTTTCTTTTTCTTGTCGAATAGCTAAGATAAATGAATTTTTGACCATAAAAAACCAATTTTTCTATTTTTTTCTTTTCCGTGGATTTTACCGATCAGGAAAAATAATAATTATTATTATACCAGTTAGTTCCAGTTATTTGAATCTAGTACAAAAAAAATGTTGATTTCTTCATATACACTACTTTAAATTTATATTCATTTTCTAATTTATATTAATTTTATCCCTTTTTATCCACCGAATATGGCATGCAATAGATATATAGGAAATATACTATTAACTAATTCTGAATCGTGGATACATATGTATTCTTGACATACTGAAATGACTACCGTTATTGGTATCAAACCAATAACGATTCATACAAGCTAAATCTTCTAATCGAAAATTGGGCCAAAGAAACGATTTGAATTTAATGAATTTATTTGCATCTGTATTAAGATGCTTTTCCCCGTTTAAAAATTGTCCCCAGTTTTTTATGTTGTTTTGATTGCAAAATAGTGGATTTCGATTCACAACATTCCAATTCCGGGAATTGAAACAAATTAAAATTTGAAATTCTCTACGACGTCTGGGAGATAGAATATTTTCGGGAACAAGGAAATAAAAATTATTTCTGTTTCTATTTACAAGCATATTGCTGTGTTGTGCAATGGATCCATCAAAATTCTTTTTTTCAATATATCCACTTTTTATTATGCATTTTCCATTAGTTTGGCGCTTATTCTTATCAACCAATGAAATACCTATGGTTTGGTATATAATAGATTTTCCATCCTTTTTCATAGATAGACGAATTGGTTCGATAATAAATATTCCTCTTTTTATCAATTCCGTAAGAGTTAGGTCTTTCTGAATCAACATTACATCCAGACGCATCTCTCCTCTTTGAATTGAGGATATAGCAATTTCTCTTGGATCTATCAGTCTAAGTAGGAGACAATATACCTTGATATTATTGATCATTCTTTGATTCAAGGAATCATCCCATCTTAATTGAAAAAGAAAATATTTTTTCAGGAAGAAATCCAGTTCTGCTTCTTTCTTGCTCTTGAATTGTTTTTTCTTTCTACCTTTTTTAATGTCTGCTCCCGTGTCATCTTCTTCAAGATTTTTCTTTTTGTTTTGTTTTCGTAGATCTGATACAAAATCTCCTTGACCTTGTTGTTTGTTTTTTTTTTGGTTGGAATTTTCTAATTCAAGATATTCTTTTTGATTAGCTAATATAGAAAGATTTTTTTTTTTATTTACATCGATCTTTTCATTTTGACTAATATTTTTTTCATAGAAATGAAAATGAAAAATAAGTAATTTGATTGGTATGATCCACGGGTTAATCTTATACACATCAAAAAGTAGTACAAATTCTGGGAAAAACCAGGGTTCTAAATTTGATATGGTATGATATAACCTTTCTTGATTCATTCCTATCCAATCAAAAAAAATATTTTTTTGATTGGATGGGTTGATTTTGTGATGAATCGTAAAAGAAAAAGGATCCTTTTTTTCAAATTTTTGAGAATTTTGAGTTTCAGTTTTAGCATTTTTATGAATCTGAATCTTGGCGCCGGTATGCGTATTGGCCCAGGTCTCAATATCGATATTATTTCTAAGACAAAAATGGAGAATTCTACAATCAAAAAATTTTCTATCCATATTTTTGTCCATATCAATAATAGATCTTTTTTCTAGATAATCACTAATAAATATACTTATCAATCTATAAAATGATTCGGATTTCAGTGTATTTGTATTGAAATTATATGGAATTTTTTTGTCCTCTATTTGTAATGTTGATCCAGAAATATACGAGTCCTTACTATTCCCATAATTTATATATTTATATGACAAAAGATCATATCCGTAATGTTTTTTCCATTTTTCTTTTTTACTTATCGATGAGTCCACTGCATAGTAATTTTGTTTCGTGTAATGAATTAATTGGTCTTTTTCTTTTTTATATAAATCTAATTTCATTGAGTCTTTCTTTTGAATCGTACGACATTGATTGACTCTATTTCGCCATTTTTTCGGTACTAAGTGATCCCACTTGGTCTGAGATAAATTGTATTGATAATGACCCCTTAACCAATTTTTCCATTTATTCATTCCAGACTTATGAATTTTTTTTTGCTTTGGTTTGGAATCAAATATTCCTCGTGTCGTACAATAATTCTTGATTATATCCCTAAGAAAAGGATAGGTGTGGTGATATTGAAGTACAGATTTCAAATGATACTTGTTAAGTAATTGATTTTGTGATAATTTATAAAATACATAGGCTTGAGACAAAGAAGATAAGTCACAATTATTATTCCTAATATTTTTATTACTAATATTAGTATTAGAAAAATTAGAAAACGGATTTTTTATAGTCGAAATAAAGTTCATTGTATTTTGATTTGTTTTCTCAATTCCTTCTTGATTTGTTTCAGCGTTGGAAATGGATTTGTTGATAATTTTTTTTGTTGATTCAAAGAAAAGTTGTGCATTGATCCTTGGAATCTTAATGATATATAGTAATATATCCATGTATATTTTTTCAACGAAGTATTTCATAAAATAATGTGATTTACGTATTACTCGGATATTTTTTCTTTTGAATATTTGCCAAATATCCTTCTTTGATTCTGATCTTTTATCATCACAAGCTCGAACTATTTTTTTCTTGCCTTTTGTGATTCCTTCTATTTGAGTCCTAATTGTGATTGTCTTATTAGCAAGATCTTTCATTTTTGTTTCTATGAGTGAATCATTTTCATTTACACAATTCGCGGATCGAATTCGAATGGTCGATTCTAGGATAATCTTATTATTTATATTGGAATCTTTTTCGTTTTCATTCGATTCATATACTTTTACCTTTCTCAATTTCAATAAGAAAATGGGGTTTACTTTTTTAAGTTCTTTCATTATTAGGTTTATAACTAGAACTATTCTTGTTTTTTCTTTTGAAACTTTTATAAAACCTTTTCTTCTTTCTTTGAAAACCCTTATAACTTGAAAAAATTGCCTTTTCGCTTTTATCGTTTTTTTTTCGAGTTCGTTAAAAATGGGTTCAAAAAAAGAAGGTCGTTTTCGGGGAGACCCAAAAGGTAGTTCTGTTTCTTTTCCCCAGACTGTTAAAAAACAAAAATTGTCTTTTTTCTCCTTTTTCCTTATTTTCTGATCTCTATCTCTATGATGAGATCGTACTTTAGATCTTCGCCAAGGTTTCAGACAGAAAGGAAATAGAATCTTTATCTGAATACCGTCTGTTAACCAATTTTTGGGAAATTCTGTTTCTGATAATTGAACGCCATTATAGGTACATTTAACATGCATTTCTTTATTCCATTCCTTCAAATCCTCGTACCATTCGGGGAATTGCAATAATAACATACGACCAATATTTTTAGCTATTATCAATAAGGGTAATATAACGTATTTTCTAAGAAAAGATTGGGTTACTAACATAGAACCTCTTATTGCTTGAGTAAATATAAAGGTATCCCAAGCTTCTGATATTGCTATTCGTTCATTTTCTTCTTCTTTATCTTCGTTTGTTTTCTCCTTTTCTTTTGTCTCTTCTTCCTCAAAAAAAGAAATTTGCAATTCTGGGTTTTCCCCTACCCAATTCCTAAAAATGTGATTAATCATTTTAGAGATATCAAAAAACGAAAAAAAAAATGTTTTGTCTATGCGATCAAAAAAAAGTGGAGAATGCACATTTGCTTGAAACATTTCCCAAATAACTGTTTTACGTCTTTGAGCACGCATGGATCCTTTGATTATACCCCGGCGAAAATCCGATTGTTGTGAGTAACGTATCAAAGCCACTTCCCTTTCTTCATCATTAGTGCTATTATTACTAGTATTATTATTACTAGCACTGGAATTAGTACTCTGACCGTTATCAGTATAAATTACCACGCGTTTGCCTTTTCTTGAACGAACTTCGGGATCTTCCGTCGATTCTTCTTCATTTTCTTCTTCCTCTTCTTCTACTTCTAAATCGTCTGTCAATTTGTATGACCAACGAGAAATCCTTTTACTGATTTCTTCCATTCCAATGGATTTCCTTCTAATTGTTGTTAGATCGTTTGGATCAGTTGAAATTACATCGAATATAAATTGCAAAGATTTTGTTTGACTTTCTGAATCAATTCGTCGTGCGTGTTCAAAAGATAATTCATCGATTGAGGTTAAGGAATTCCCAATTGAATTCAATAAAAATTTCCCGCTAAAGCCAAACGTATTCTTTTGATGTTCTAATTCTCGAGAATCATTATGAAAGAGACCATGAATCTTATTTATCCAAAACATTTCTACGGAATCCGCTGTGGAAGTTATTAAATCGTTCATGATTGCACGTGAATCAAATTTTTTTATTGTTCCTCGATAAGGTCCATTCAAAAAAGGATCATACCTTTTTGGCAAGTATTCTTGTTCATTCTCATCATCGCATAATCTGGTCCTTTTTTCTAGCATATCTAAAGCAAGAGATCCCTTCTCTTTTTCTATAATTTTTATTCGACTTATCAATTCATTGTTCAAGTTGTATTTTTTTTGTTCATTGGTATGAACCCAATAATTATACAAGTCTTCGTGGG